TTAAAAATAAGCTAAATAAAAGCTTTTAGGTTCATACCCTAAATATAAAGGAATCACCTTTTTTTTAAAAATAAAGTGCCTGATTAAAGGATTATTCTGATAGAATAAAAAATGTAATTTTTTTTTTACCTTTATTATATTTTATAGAATTAAACTATATCTAATAATATCAAAAATTATTGTGCATCTTACACTAAAATATATATATATATATATATATATATATATATATATATATATATATAAAAATATTATATTTTTAAAAATAATAAATTTTAATTTTATTAAAATTATAATATTTTTAATTATTTTTTATTTCAATTCTAATAAAATATTCTTTTTTTTTATTTTAATTTTTAGAACTTTAATCTCCATTTCATCTAATTCATGAATAGGTTGTTGAATCGGATTAGAAATTAATCTTTTAAGATTTATCCCCCTAATTTCTAATTCTAATAATTTATTATCATCAGAAGCATCTCTTAAATATTTTTTAGTTCAATCTATTGCTTCAATTAATTTCCTATTTTCAATTTTATTAAAATTAACTTTATTAAAAAATTTTGAAATTAATAATTTTATCTCAACTCTAATTAATTCTTCCTTACTTATAAAAATAGGATCAGCCCCATTTCATTTTTGATTCCCTAATATCATTGAAGGAATATCCTGATTAAATTGTTTTATTTTAATAACTTGACAAAAAATTACCCCCATAATTTTACTTTCATATTATTTAAATAAAAATTTTTTAATATTTATTATATTAATTAATACTATTATTGGAGCTATCGGAGGTATTAATCAAACTTCTTTACGAAAATTATTATCTTTTTCTTCTATTAATAATTTAGGATGAATAATATTTTCAATTTTAATTAGTGAATCCTTATGATTACTTTATTTTTTTATTTATTCATTTATAATTAGCATCATATGTTTTTTATTTTACTTGATAAATACTTATTTTATTAATCAATTATTTATTTTTAATATTAATTTTTTACTGAAATTTTTATTATTTATTAATTTTTTATCATTAGGAGGATTACCTCCTTTTTTAGGATTTTTTCCTAAATGAATTATCATTAATTTTTTAATTATAAAAAAATTTTTTATTATTACTTTTATTTTTATTATAATAAGATTAATTACTTTATTTTTTTATATTCGAATTATTTATTCATGTATTTTATTTAATTATTTAAAATTAAAATGATTTAAAATTTTTTTTAAAAATAATTTTATTTATACAGTATTATTTAGTAGCTTAATTTCTATTATAGGAATAATTCTTAGAACCTTATATTTCATTTAAGGTTTTAAGTTAATATAAACTAATAGTCTTCAAAATTATTTATAAAGAAAATTCTTTAAGCCTTAATAATTTTCTTATACCTTAAAATTTGCAATTTTAAATCATTTTATGAATACAAGACTTTAATTTAATAAAAGAGACTATTCTCGTTAATAAATTTACAATTTATCGCTTATTTAACTCAGCCATTTTATTTTGCGAAAATGACTTTATTCCACAAATCATAAAGACATTGGAACTTTATATTTTATTTTTGGAATTTGAGCAGGAATAGTAGGAACATCTTTAAGATTATTAATTCGAACTGAATTAGGTAATCCAGGTTCTTTAATCGGAAATGATCAAATTTATAATACTATTGTTACAGCTCATGCTTTTATTATAATTTTTTTCATAGTTATACCAATTATAATTGGAGGATTTGGAAATTGACTTGTACCCCTAATATTAGGAGCTCCAGATATAGCTTTCCCTCGAATAAATAATATAAGATTTTGATTATTACCTCCTTCTTTAACTTTACTTATTTCTAGAAGAATTGTAGAAAATGGTTCAGGAACTGGATGAACTGTTTACCCCCCTCTTTCTTCTAATATTGCTCATCAAGGAGCTTCTGTTGATTTAGCTATTTTTTCTTTACATTTAGCTGGAATTTCTTCAATTTTAGGTGCTATTAATTTTATTACAACTATTATTAATATACGAATTAAAAACTTATCATTTGATCAAATACCTTTATTTGTATGATCCGTGGGTATTACAGCCTTACTTCTCTTATTATCTTTACCAGTTTTAGCAGGAGCTATTACTATACTTTTAACAGATCGAAATCTTAATACTTCATTTTTTGATCCTGCAGGAGGAGGAGATCCTATTTTATACCAACATCTATTTTGATTCTTTGGCCATCCAGAAGTTTATATTCTAATTTTACCCGGATTTGGTATAATTTCTCATATTATTTCCCAAGAAAGAGGTAAAAAAGAAACTTTTGGTTGTTTAGGAATAATTTATGCTATATTAGCTATTGGATTATTAGGATTTATTGTTTGAGCTCATCATATATTTACTGTAGGAATAGATATTGATACTCGAGCTTATTTTACTTCTGCTACTATAATTATTGCTGTGCCTACAGGAATTAAAATTTTTAGTTGACTAGCAACTCTTCACGGCACACAAATCAATTATAGTCCTTCTATATTATGAAGATTAGGATTTGTATTTTTATTTACAGTAGGAGGATTAACAGGTGTAATTTTAGCTAATTCATCAATTGATATTACATTACATGATACTTACTATGTTGTTGCTCATTTTCATTATGTTTTATCTATAGGAGCTGTATTTGCTATTTTTGCAGGTTTTATTCATTGATATCCTTTATTTACAGGATTAACTTTAAATCCTTATTTTTTAAAAATTCAATTTATTTCCATATTTTTAGGTGTTAATTTAACATTTTTCCCTCAACATTTTTTAGGTTTAGCTGGTATACCTCGTCGTTACTCAGATTACCCTGATAGATATTTATCATGAAATATTATTTCCTCATTTGGATCTTATATCTCTCTATTATCAATAATAATAATAATAATAATTATATGAGAATCAATAATTAATCAACGAATTATTTTATTTCCTTTAAATATATCTTCCTCTATTGAATGATTACAAAATCTTCCTCCTGCAGAACATTCTTATAATGAATTACCTATTTTAAGAAATTTCTAATATGGCAGATTATATGTAATGGATTTAAACCCCATTTATAAAGGATTATCCTTTTTTTAGAAATGGCAACATGATCTAACTTTAATCTTCAAAATAGAGCTTCCCCTTTAATAGAACAAATTATCTTCTTCCATGATCATACTTTAATCATTTTAATTATAATTACTATTTTAATTAGATATCTAATAATATCTTTATTTTTTAACAAATATATTAATCGATTTTTATTAGAAGAACAAATAATTGAATTAATTTGAACTATTTTACCAACTATTACTCTCATTTTTATTGCATTACCTTCTCTTCGTTTATTATATCTTTTAGATGAATTAAATAATCCTTTAATAACTTTAAAATCTATTGGACATCAATGATATTGAAGATATGAATATTCAGACTTTATAAATATTGAATTTAATTCATATATAATTCAATCTAATGATCATAAAAATAATTTTCGTTTACTAGATGTTGATAATCGTATTATTCTTCCAATAAATAATCAAATTCGTATTTTAATTACTGCTACAGATGTCATTCATTCTTGAACTATTCCATCATTAGGAATCAAAGTAGATGCCAATCCAGGACGATTAAATCAAACTAACTTTTTTATTAATCGTCCTGGAATTTTTTTTGGTCAATGTTCTGAAATTTGTGGAGCTAATCATAGTTTTATACCTATTGTAATTGAAAGAATTTCAATTAAAAATTTTATTAATTGAATTAATAATTATTCATCATTAGATGACTGAAAGTAAGTACTGGTCTCTTAAACCATTTCATAGTAAATTAACATTTACTTCTAATGATAATTAAATATTTTTATAAATAATTATTTTTAAAGTATAATTATAAAGAATTAGTTAACTTATAACATAAATATGTCAAATTTAAATTATTATTATTATAATATTCTTTAATTCCTCAAATAATACCTATTAATTGAATTATTTCATTTTTTATATTTATTTTAATTTTTATTTTATTTAATATTATAAATTATTATATTTTTAATATTCAAAATAACAATAAAAATAAAAAAATAAAAAATAAATTTATATCTAATTATTTTAATTGAAAATGATAACTAATTTATTTTCAATTTTTGATCCCTCTACTAATTTATTTAATATCTCTTTTAATTGATTAAGAACTTTATTAGGAATTATTTTTATTCCTTATTCTTTTTGATTAATTCCTAATCGTCAATTTATTATATGAAGATTTATTATTAATAAATTACATTCAGAATTTAAAAACTTATTAGGACCTAATAGTTTTAATGGTTCAACATTTATTTTTATTTCATTGTTTTCTTTTGTTTTATTTAATAATTTTTTAGGATTATTTCCTTATATTTTTACTAGAACAAGTCATTTAACAATTTCTTTATCCATTACTTTATCTTTATGATTAAGATTTATATTATATGGATGAATTAATAATTCTCAACATATATTTATTCATATAATTCCTCAAGGAACCCCTAGAATTCTTATACCATTTATAGTTATAATTGAAACTATTAGAAATGTAATTCGACCTGGAACTTTAGCAGTACGACTAATAGCTAATATAGTTGCAGGACATTTACTTTTAACTCTTTTAAGAAATACTGGAATTATAATTCCTAACTATCTTATTATTTTTTTAATTTTTTTACAAATTTTACTATTAACTCTTGAGGCTGCAGTAGCTATTATTCAATCTTACGTAATTTCAATTTTAAGAACTCTTTATTCTAGTGAAGTAAATTAATGTCAAATTATAATCATCCTTATCATTTAGTAGATTACAGCCCTTGACCTTTAACAGGAGCTATTGGAACAATAACATTTGTTACTGGATTAATTAAATGATTTCATAATTTTAATATTAATTTATTAATTTTAGGATATATTATTATTATTATTACTATATATCAATGATGACGAGATGTATGTCGAGAAAGAACTTTTCAAGGCAAACATACAATTTCTGTTCTAAAAGGTCTCCGTTGAGGAATAATTTTATTTATTATTTCAGAAATCTTTTTTTTTATTTCTTTTTTTTGAGCATTCTTTCATAGAAGTCTTTCACCAAATATTGAAATTGGATCTATATGACCTCCTTCAAGAATTATCCCCTTTAATCCTTTTCAAATTCCTCTTTTAAATACCATTATTTTAATCACTTCAGGAGTAACTGTAACTTGAGCTCATCACGCATTAATAGAAAATAATTTTACTCAAACTAAACAAAGACTAATAATTACTATTTTATTAGGAATTTATTTTACAATTCTTCAAGCTTATGAATACTATGAAGCTCCATTTACTATTGCAGATAGAATTTATGGATCTACATTTTTTATAGCAACAGGATTTCATGGATTACATGTAATTATTGGAACAATTTTTCTTTTAACATGCTTTATTCGTCATTTATTTTTTCATTTTTCTAATAAACATCATTTTGGTTTTGAAGCTGCAGCATGATATTGACATTTTGTTGATGTAGTTTGATTATTTCTATATATTTCTATTTATTGATGAGGTAATTAATTATTTATATAATATATTTAGTATATTTAACTTCCAATTAAAAAGTTTAAAAATTTTTAATATAAATAATTATCCTCTTATTAATATTATCTATTATTATTATTATTATTTCTAATATTGTCATAATATTATCTATAATCTTATCAAAAAAATCAATTAAAGATCGAGAGAAATGCTCTCCATTTGAATGTGGATTTGATCCTAAATCCTCACCTCGAAACCCTTTCTCCTTACATTTTTTTTTAATTACCGTAATTTTTTTAATTTTTGATGTTGAAATTGCTTTAATTTTTCCTATAATTTATACATTTAAAATAGTTAATTTAATTATTTGATCAAAAACTAGTTTTTTTTTTTTATTTATATTATTAATTGGTTTGTATCATGAATGAAACCAAAATATACTAAACTGAGTTAATTAAATTCATTAATTTAGGATTATAGTTTATTAAAACATTTGATTTGCATTCAAAAAATATTGTTTTCAATTTATCTTAAATAAGAAGCAATTTTGCATTTAATTTCGACTTAAAAAAAAGAGTTTAATTTAACTCCTTATTTATTAATAAATAAATTAATTGAAACCAAAATAGAGGTATATCACTGTTAATGATATTATTGAATAATTAAATTCCAATTAAATTTAAATTAGAAATATATTACAATTAAGCTGCTAACTTAATTTTTAGTGATTAATTTCATTAATATTTCTTTTTATTTATAATTTATTTTAATTTTTTTTTATTTTATTTATATAGTTTATTAAAACATTACATTTTCATTGTAAAAATAAAATAATTTTTTTTTTATAAATAATATAATACATTTAAAGATTTCCTATCACCTTAATATCTTCAATATTAAACTCTAATTTTAAGCTATTTAAATAATTTAAAATAATTATTAAAAATATTATTATTATTATTCATAAAATAAATCTAAATAAATAAATTTTTATATTATTTATTTGTATATAATTATAAAAAATTGAATATTTTTTTATAATTATATAAATTCCTTGTCCTCTATAAATTTCTCTTCACCCTATATCAATATTTTTTGATAATAATTGACTAAAATTTAAAAAATTATATCTTAAACCATATGTTGATAAATTAGGTATAAATCATATTATTCTTATAAATAAACTTATTTTATAAGTTATTAAAAATTTATTTAATGAATAAATTTTTATATTGCTAATTAAATATCCTATTAATATACCTATAAATCTAACATATAAAACTATTAACTTTAAATTTAAAGATAAATAAATTATATAAGGAATTGAAAAAATTAATCATATTAATATTCTTCCTGTAATAACTCTCATAAATAATAATATAAATATTCTTTTTAATATAATATAATCCTCATCATATAAATTATAAACAGATATTAAATTTAAATCATTTAACAATAAATATATTAATAAACGAACAGTATAAAATATTGTTAAACCTGTTGAAAAATAATATAAAAAAAAAATTAAAATATTTAAATTTCTTATTATTACTATTTCTAAAATTAAATCTTTAGAATAAAATCCAGCTAAAAAAGGAATACCACAAAGAGCTAAATTTGAAATATTTATACATAAAGAAGTTAAAGGAATAAAAAAACTTAATCCCCCTATTAAACGAATATCTTGATTATCTCTTATTAAATGAATAATCACTCCCGCACATATAAATAATAAAGCTTTAAATATAGCATGTGTTAATAAATGAAAAAAAGCTAAATCAACTAATCCTATTCTTAAAATTCTTATTATTAATCCTAATTGTCTTAAAGTTGATAAAGCAATAATTTTTTTTAAATCAAATTCATAATTAGCAGAAATTCCAGCTATTATTATAGTCAATCCTGAAAATAATAATAATAATTTTAAAAAAAATATATCTAATAATAATATATTAAATCGAATTAATAAATAAACTCCTGCAGTTACTAAAGTTGAAGAATGAACTAAAGCAGATACTGGAGTAGGAGCAGCTATAGCTGCTGGTAATCAAGATCTAAAAGGAATTTGAGCTCTCTTAGTTATTGCTGCAATAATCACTAAAATTCTAATAATTAATATTTCTAAATCATTTACTATAAAATTTAAATAAAAAATATAATTTCATCTACCATAATTTATTATTCAAGAAATAATCATTAAAATAAATACATCTCCAATACGATTTGATAAAGCAGTTAATATACCTGCATTATAAGACTTTATATTTTGATAATAAATTACTAAACAATATGAAACTAAACCTAAACCATCTCATCCTAATAAAATACTAATAATATTAGGTCTAATAATTAATAAAATTATTGATAAAATAAATAATAATACTAATAAAATAAAACGATTTAAATTTATTTCAGAAGATATATAACTTTTTCTATAATAAATAACAGAAGAGGAAATTAAACTAACAAATATTATAAATAAAAAAGATATTCAATCTAATAAAATAGATATAACAATATTTATTGAATTAAAAGAAATTAATTCCCATTCCATAAAAATAACTTTATTATTTATAATAAAATAAATTACTATTAAAAAATTTATTATACTAAAAAAAAATAAAAAAAAAAAACTAATATAACAAATAGAAATATTATTATTATTATTATTATTATTATTATTATTATTATTATTATTATTTATAATTATCTAAGATGATTTTATTATCATATATTTGATTCCACAAATCAATATTTTTATTAAATTACTTAAATAAAATCAAATTATAAAATAATCAATTTTTAAAATTAATATATTTAAAGGTAATCAATGTAATAATAATAATAAGTATTCTCGAGATACTCCTGTATAAAATCTATAGATTCCTATATTATATTTTCCATGTTGACTATAAGAGTATAAATACAAACTATATCCAGCACTAAAAAAAGAAATTATTATTAATATTAATATAGTTAATCAAGATCATCTTACTAATCTATTAATTAATCTAATTTCACCTATTAAATTTAATGAAGGAGGAGCAGCTATAGCTGCAGATAATAATAAAAATCATCACAATCTTAATGAAGGTATAAAATTTATTATCCCCTTATTAATAAATAATCTTCGACTTAATAATCGCTCATAATTAATATTTGCTAAACAAAATATTCCAGAAGAACATAATCCGTGACCAATTATTAAAACATAAGCTCCTATAAATCCTCAATAATTTAAAGTTATAATTCCCCCAATTACTATTCCTATATGAGCCACAGAAGAATATGCAATTAATGATTTTATATCAACTTGACATAAACATTTTAATCTAATATAGAATCCTCCCACTAAACTAATAATAATTCAAAAAAAATTTAATGTTAAAGAAATTTCTTGTAATATAATTATAATACGTATAAGTCCGTAACCTCCTAATTTTAATATAATCCCTGCTAAAATTATAGAACCAGAAACTGGAGCTTCAACATGAGCTTTTGGCAATCATAAATGAACAAAATATATAGGTATTTTTACCAAAAAAGCTAAAATTATAGAAAAATATAAAAGATATATATTATAATTATAAAATTTTAAAAAATAAATTTTTATGCAATTTATTCTACTAAAAATATAAAAAATTCCTATTAATAAAGGTAAAGAAACAAATAAAGTATAAAATAAAAGATATAAACCTGCTTGAATTCGTTCTGGTTGGTACCCTCACCCAATAATTAATATTAAAGTAGGAATTAATCTCCCTTCAAAAAATATATAAAATAAAAATAAATCTATAACAGAAAAAGTTATATATAATATAATTAATAAAAAAAGAATATTTATAAGAAAAAATTTTACAAAATAATTATGATTATATAATTTTTCTCTTGCTATAATTATTAAAGAACAAATTCAAATTCTTAATATAATTAAACCAAAAGAAAGTATATCACAACCTATTATATAACTCAAATTACAATAATTTATAATATTTACAGTTGAATTTAAAAATATAAATATTATTATAAATATAGATATTTGAACCAATCAAAATATATTTTTTTTTAAGCATAAAGGAATTATAAATAATAGTATAAATAAAAATTTTATCATTTATAATAATCTAAATCTTTGAAAATAATCATTTCCATGACTTCGAATTATAGATACTAAAATAGAAATTCCTAAAGCTCCTTCACAAACTGAAAAAACTAAAAAAACTATTAATATATACAAATCAAATTCAATATATTTTAAATACATAATTAATATTAAAAAAATTCTTAATACAATAAATTCTAAACTTAATAATATAATTAATAAATGCTTATGTTTAGAAACAAAAATTATATTACCAATTATAAATATAATAAAAATAACTTGTATATTTAACATTAATAGTTTTTATAGTTTAAAAAAAACATTGGTCTTGTAAATCAAAAATAAATTTTTTATTTTAAAAACTTCAAAGAAAAAGAAATTCTTTATCAATAATTTCCAAAATTATTATTTTTTATAAACTATTCTTTGAAATTTTAAATATATTTTATTTAGTTATAATTTTTATTACCATTTTAATATTTTTTTTAAAACATCCATTAGCTATAGGATTTATAATTTTAATTCAAACTATTATAATTTGTTTAATTTCAGGTTTATATCTAAATACTTATTGATTTTCTTATATTTTATTTTTAACATTTTTTGGAGGTTTATTAGTTCTATTTATTTATGTATCAAGAGTTGCTTCTAATGAATTATTTCAATTCTTATTTAAAAATAAATTATTAATATTATTTTTATTATTATTATTATTTATAATTACTTTTATTTTATTAAATAACAATTTAAACTTAATTTTTGATTCTTTTAAATTAAATAAATTTTATAATTATATTATTTTAATTAATAATAATAATAATATTAATTTAACTAAATTATATAATGAACAAACTTATTTATTAATAATAATAATAATTATTTATTTATTTATTACTTTAGTAGCTGTAGTAAAAATTACTAATATTTTTCATGGACCTTTACGATCTAATTAATGATAAATATATTTAAACCATTTCGAAAAAATCACCCTATTATTAAAATTATTAATAATACATTAATTGATTTACCTTCCCCCTCTAATATTTCATCTTGATGAAATTTTGGATCTTTATTAGCTCTATGTTTAATTATTCAAATTATTTCAGGATTATTCTTAACTATATATTATACAGCTAATATTGAAATAGCATTTTATAGAGTAAATTATATTTGTCGAAATGTTAATTATGGATGATTAATTCGAACTTTACATGCTAATGGAGCTTCTTTTTTTTTTATTTGTATTTATCTTCATATTGGACGAGGAATTTATTATGAATCTTTTAATTTAAAATATACTTGAATAATTGGAGTTATTATTTTATTTGTTCTTATAGCAACAGCTTTTATAGGATATGTTTTACCTTGAGGACAAATATCTTTTTGAGGAGCTACAGTTATTACTAATTTATTATCTGCAATTCCATATTTAGGTACTATACTAGTTCAATGAATTTGAGGGGGATTTGCTGTTGATAATGCAACATTAACTCGATTTTATTCTTTCCATTTCTTATTTCCATTTATTATCCTAATATTAACTATAATTCATTTATTATTTCTTCATCAAACTGGATCTAATAATCCATTAGGAATTAATAGAAATTTGGATAAAATCCCTTTCCATCCATTTTTTACATTTAAAGATCTAATTGGAGTTATTGTTTTATTTTCAATTTTAATTTCTTTAGTATTAATTAATCCTTACTTATTAGGAGATCCAGATAACTTTATCCCTGCTAATCCTTTAGTTACTCCTGTACATATTCAACCAGAATGATATTTTTTATTTGCCTATGCTATTTTACGTTCTATTCCTAATAAACTTGGAGGAGTTATTGCTTTAGTTATATCAATTTTAATTTTAATTATTTTACCATTTACTTTTAATAAAAAAATTCAAGGAATTCAATTTTATCCAATTAATCAAATTTTATTTTGAACAATAGTAACAACAGTAATTTTACTTACTTGAATTGGAGCTCGACCAGTTGAAAATCCTTACATTTTAACAGGACAATTACTTACTTTATTATATTTTTCTTATTATATTATTAATCCATTAATAAATAAAATTTGGGATAAAATAATTTTTAATAATTAATTAATGAGCTTGTATAAGCATTTGTTTTGAAAACTTAAGAAAGAAAAAATTATTCTATTAATTTAAATACTAAAAATAAATTATTAAATTAAATAAATTTTTAACCCAATAAATAATAATAAATAATTTAAAGAAATAGGTAAATAAATTTTTCAACATAAATATATTAATTTATCATAACGATAACGAGGTAAAGTTCCACGAACTCAAATAAAAAAAAAAGAAATAAAAATAACCTTAAAATAAAAAATTAAACTTAAATCATATCCCCCTAAATAAATAATTCTAAATAATAATCTTATAAACATAATTCTAGTATACTCCGCTAAAAAAATTAAAGCAAATCCCCCTCTTCTATACTCAACATTAAACCCAGATACTAATTCTCTTTCCCCCTCCGCAAAATCAAAAGGAGTCCGATTAGTTTCCGCTAATCTTGAAGATATAAAACATATTCTTAAAGGCATCATTAAAAAAAAAAATCAAATTAAATTTTGATAATAATTAAATTTTATTAAATTAAAATCTATAATTATAATAATACAAGATATTAAAATTAAACTTAATCTTACTTCATAAGAAATAGTTTGAGCTACTGAACGTAATCCCCCTAATAACGAATAATTAGAATTTGAAGATCAACCTGAAACTATAATAGTATATACCCCAACACTAGTACAACAAAAAAAAAATAAAAAACCTAAATTAAATCTTATTAAATTAAAATAATAAGGAATTAATATTCATAATATTAAAGATAAAAAAAAACTAATAATAGGTGAAAAATAATAAGATAAATAATTAGAATAATTTAAATATATCTGTTCTTTTCTAAATAATTTAATAGCATCTGAAAAAGATTGTAATAATCCTATATAACCAACTTTATTAGGTCCTTTTCGAATTTGAATATAACCTAAAATTTTTCGCTCTAATAAAGTTAAAAAAGCAACACCAATTAAAACTCCAATAATTAAAATTAAAATTCCCAATAAAATATTTAAATAATCAAATTTAATCATTTACTATCTATATAATATATTTATATATTTATGAATTCTAAAATCATTACATTTTTCTGTCAAAATAGTATATTATATATATATATATATACTAAATGATAATTTATTGTATGTATTATATAAATTTTTAATATTAATTAATTAATAAAATTCTTTATAATTAAAATTTATTTTAAATATTTAATCCTTTCGTACTAAAATATTTTAATTTTCTAAAGATAGAAACCAACCTGGCTTACACCGGTTTGAACTCAGATCATGTAAGATTTTAATGATCGAACAGATCAAAAACTTTTTAAACTTCTACATTTAAATTTTATCTTAATCCAACATCGAGGTCGCAAACTTTTTTTTTTATTTGAACTAAAAAAAAAAATTACGCTGTTATCCCTAAGGTAATTTTTTCTTTTAATCATAAATTATGGATCAAAAATTCATTAATTAATGTTTATAAAAAAAAAAGTTATTTTAATTTTTCTATCACCCCAACACAATTATAAAATTTATTTTATTTTTAAAATTAATATAAAATTAAAATAAATTTTATAATAAAACTCTATAGGGTCTTCTCGTCTTTTAAATTAATTTTAGCTTTTTTACTAAAAAATTAATTTCTAATTTTAAAAAAGAGACAGTTTATATTTCATTAAATCCTTCATACAAGTCTTCAATTAAAAGACTAATGATTATGCTACCTTTGTACAGTCAATATACTGCAGCCCTTCAATTTATTATCAGTGGGCAGATTAGACTTTAAATTATTTTCAAAAAGACATGTTTTTGATAAACAAGTGAATATAAATATTTGCCGAATTCCTTTTTTTTAATTTTTATTAAAATTAATTTCAATAAAAATTTATTTATACTAATTTTATCATTATAACTAATTTTATTTAATTAAAAATTATTTTTTTATAAAAATTTAAATTTTTTTATAAAAAATTTTTTTTTTTCTAAAATTTTTTATAAAAAAATAAAATTTTTAAACAATATAAGTTTTAAAAATCTTATTTTAATTATTTTTATTATAAAAATTTAATTTAAAGATTATCCCTTAAAATATTAAATTTTTTTTTTATAAAAATTGAATATTCAATTTTTATAAAAAAAAATTATAAATTAAATTTATTTCTAAAAAAACTAGATATATTTAAAAACGATTAACATTTCATTTCCAATTAATTATTTAAAATATTTTTAAAACAATAACTTTTTTAATTAATTATCTCTTTTAAATTCGAGAACAATTTTTCTTAATTTATTAATTAATAAACTCTGATACACAAGATACAATAAATCAAATTTACTTTTTTATAAATTAATTTTCATACTATTTAAATATTCTTTTACAATACTATTAAACTATAAATTTTAAAATTTTTTCTTATAAATATACTTTAACCCCCATTAAAATACATTAAAAATTTTTTTATTAAAATCTATATAATTAAATTTCTCCCCCTCAAATTAATTAATTAAATAATTTCTTTTCAATGTAAATGAAATACTTATTTCAAGCTCTAATTTGTCTTTCTAGAAACACTTTCCAGTACCTCTACTTTGTTACGACTTATTTCAATTTTAAAATGAAAGCGACGGGCAATATGTACATATTTTAATTTTTAATCATTTTAAAAAAATATTTAAAATTACATTTAAATCCACCTTCAATTAATTTTTACAAAACAATATTCATTTTTAAATAAATTTATTGTAATCCATTATATTCTTAATTATAATCTGCATCTTGATCTGAATTAATTTTTATTTTTAATTTTAAAATATTATTTTTATATAAAAATATTTTTTTAACAACGATATACAAAATAATAAATTAAGTAAATTTATTCGTGGATTATCAATTATTAAACAGATTCCTCTAAATGAACTAAAATACCGCCAAATTATTTAAGTTTCAATAATTAATTATTTAATATTTTAATATTTTTTAAATTAAATTTTTAATAATAGGGTATCTAATCCTAGTTTATAATAAAATTTACTAATTCTAAAATAAAAATTAATTTTTAATTAAATTAAAATTTCACCTAATAATTTAATATTTTATTTAATTTTTTAATTTTATTATTATTATTTATAAAATTTATTTTAATTTTTGTATAACCGCAACTGCTGGCACAAAATTTGTTATTAATTTTAATATTACTAAATCATAATTTCTTAAATTTTTAAAAATAATTACTATAAATAAAATTATTAATTATTATTAAAATAATTAAAAATTCATACTAAAATTTACATGTAAAATAAATTATAAATAAATTTTTCAAATCATAAATATTTATTTATATATATAATTTTTTATATAGAATTATATATATATATTTTTTTTTTTTTTTCTTTTATATTAAGTAATTTTTAGTAATATTCAAACTGAAAATTAATACGTAGATAAATATATTATTATTCATATTGAAAAATAAAAAATTAATATAATTAATTTATATTTAAATATAAATTAATTAATTATTAATTTAATTAATTTATATAAATATTTAATAATATTATATATATATATATATTATAAAAATAAATATTAATATTAAATATTTAATGTCAAATTTAAATTATTATATCATTATAATTTTTTTTTTATATAATAATTACTTTTTTCTTATTTTAATTTTTAGGGTATTTATTATTTTTATTTATTTATTAAACCATTTTTAATAATTTTTTTATATAATATATATATATATATGCTTAAATAAAAA